GAAAAATTCCTTTCTATAGTCCCTAGTCTATAGTGTCTAGAATAACAAGAAGAAAATGAATCTTCATAAATTTCATCGTAAATGTGAACTACTTATACAACTACAAATAAAATAAAAATGCGGGAGATCGGGAAAAGATGCAGGGTCGGTTGTCGACTTGGCTAATCAAACACGGGCTAGTTCATAGATCTTTGGGATTCGATTACCAAGGAATAGAAACTTTACAAATAAAGCCCGAGTATTGGAATTCCATTGCTGTCATTTTATATGTATATGGTTACAATTATCTACGCTCTCAATGTGCTTATGATGTAGCACCTGGTGGACTGCTAGCTAGTGTGTATCATCTTACAAGAATAGAGTATAGTATGGATCAACCGGAAGAAATATGCATAAAAGTATTTGTACCCCGGGGGAATCCTCGAATTCCCTCTGTTTTTTGGGTTTGGAAAAGTGCGGATTTTCAAGAACGGGAATCTTATGATATGTTAGGAATCCATTATGATACTCATCCACGACTGAAACGTATCTTAATGCCCGAAAGTTGGATAGGATGGCCCTTACGTAAGGATTATATTGCCCCGAATTTTTTTGAAATACAAGATGCTCATTGAATGCCAAGAAAATAATCTTCATTTTGATAACTCCAGATAGACAAAGAGTATTTCTATGTATGTTATCTTCAAAATCAAGCAAAGTCAGTGAGTTCTCATTCGTAATTTTAATGTGCTAAATTTTCCTATTCTAGTTTTTCTTCTTTTTGTGCTATCATTCAATTATGGATTCATTGGAAATTCTCAAATTGGAGGGTACTTGTTTCTTGTTATTTGTGATGAACTGAACCACTAATCGGAATTCAAATGAAAATCATGAAAATCATTTCGAATTATGCACTTTGTACCGCGCACATATCTTACAGATACTCTATAGGTTCGCTTAAGAGAGAATGAAGAAATAGAATAGGAAAAAAACTAACAAAAAAAAAAAAGAAAAATATACGATTTCATTTCGACTCTATCTAAGATTCATCGTGGATATTCCTATCCATCAACTTATTAAGAATAGACTTTTGCTTGGTTGGGTCTATCAACCAACTCAACCAACTAATTGAACCTTTCAATTCTGTATTGCATAGACATATATGTATCAAGTCGTAACGTTCTTCTTGATCTTGAAGAAGAACAGACAGAGTAGAGTAGGAACAAAAGAAAAAAGACGAGAATATAATTTTCATATTTTATATATGAGAGAATATGGATCCTTTTTATCCTCTTTCTAGAAATCTAGAAATTTTCGTCAGCGATTTTTAAATTGAAATTTAATATAATAAATACAATGTAATATAATAAATACAATGTAATATAATAAATACAAAGGATAACATGAGAGTTACAGATACTTCGATGGCTAAGTATGTATGCTAATCGATACTATTAATGAATATGGATATGGATTGATAAATATCAAAAATGTGGATGTCGATCCATATCCATTATGTTGGATATATGAATCTATTTGGTGAATAGATACTCATCCAAATGAATTATGTGCCAGGAACCAGATTTGAACTGGTGACACGAGGATTTTCAGTCCTCTGCTCTACCAGCTGAGCTATCCCGACTATTATTTTACTTAATATATCATCCTCATTTTATGATATGATTTCGTTCTATGTCAATTCAAAAATGAATTGATCTTACTTTGTGTGTACCTTATATAACACCAAACCCAACTTGGGTTAATACAAAAAAATATACACTCGGGTACATAACTTTGTGAAAGAAAAAAACGAAAAAAAAAAATAGGATAAAGCATTAATGAGTCAAATGTTTTTTTGGGGATAGAGGGACTTGAACCCTCACGATTTCTAAAGTCGACGGATTTTCCTCTTACTTTAAATTTCATTGTTGTCACTATTGACATGTAGAATGGGACTCTATCTTTATTCTCGTGCAATTAATCCGTTTTTTTTTTTCAAAAGATTTATCAGATCCTGGAGTAAATTGATTTATAAATGATGTAATCAATGAGGATTCGATTCTTTCTGCCAGTTAATACAATCGATTCACATCACAAGAATTCTTTCATTTTGCATATAATCATCGATATAGACTCGCAGCGTCTTAATCCAGTTTGTATAGCGTTCAGTACATATATCTATGTATATGGCCCCCCTTTTTTTGAGTTTGATTCCTTTACCAACTTAACGCGGTAAACTCTATTTGTTAGAACATCTCCCATCGAGTCTCTGCACCTATCCTATTCTTTTTGTATTCTCGCTTTATGAACTGCTGTTGGTTTTCGTAAAACAGGATTTGGCTCAGGATTGCCCCATCTTTAATTCCAGGGTTTCTCTGAATTTGAAAGTTGTCACTTCGTATGTTTCCATACCAAGGCTCAATCCAATTAAGTCCGTAGCGTCTACCAATTTCGCCATATCCCCCTATTTTATACTATAGCTGAAATCAAAGCAGTGTATTTTTTTTTTTTTTTCAATACGAATTTCATTAAATACCGCTTGATTGGATTTCTATTTATATGTAAACCAAAACTCTATAAACTAGAAAAGTGGTTCTTGTTGTTTGAATTTATTGCCTATTTTGTTTAATGTCTATTGGATACCCGAGGCCGACACCCACATTTGATACAACCCAAAATGATTCTATCATTTCTGTTTATGCAATTCAATAGAAATTGATACATGTCATAATATATATATATATATATATATATGCCTCTCTTATTATCATTATTTTTTTCATTTTTTTTTTTTTTTTTGATGCATTTGAAATACTTGAACGGTCGATTCTTTTTTGTCTTTAACTTCCGAGAAAATAACTCAAAAAAGGTATTTGATACAATATCAATCATTTTGTATCTAGTTATTCAAAATATTAATCATTGATTATAGCTAAAACGAAACTAATTATTTCAGTAATTTTGAAATTTGTTATTAGAAATATTGGAATTAGTTAGCATTTTGAATTCTTTAGAATTCCTAGAATTCGAATATTTCTAATACCTTATTGAAAGAAGTTTACGTTAAGTGTTGAGAAACAGAAAATGGATATCCATTTTATATCACTAAAATTTATTAATATAATAATTAGAATTTAGAATAAATAATCTAATTACTAATTATTATTTTCTAGAATATTGATCAAAATCGAAATCTATAGCTATTGCTATTATGAATAGCTAATACTGAATAATTCATATTAATCGAAAAAAAAAAGATCCTATTCGTTTACGATGCATACACAATTTTTGCTCTATTTGAGCCCGCTTAGCTCAGAGGTTAGAGCATCGCATTTGTAATGCGATGGTCATCGGTTCGATTCCGATAGCCGGCTTTTGTCTATTTGTTTTGATTTTCGCATGATTGAGAGTGTATTTTTGAAATCAAAGAACATTGAAATGGCTTTTTCCCTTTTTTCCAAGGGTTTCCGACCTATTATATGCCCCATTTCAATTAGCAAAAAAACAGTAAGAATTCGGTTTCGGCAGAACAAAAAGAGGATTCTTTTTTTTTTTCTAATAAATTTCTATTGATCTATTGATATGATATATAAATATATAAATTAATATAGAAAGAAAATGATTTCTATACATTTCGATACATAAATTTAAAATGGTAATTTTATTACTCCAATTAATCCATTTCTTAATTCTTTTTAGGACAATACTTCATTGTATTATTATTATTATTGTATTTCGCCTCGCTTAATTTATCAATTTATTTAGTTCAGTTTGTTTATGTCCAAACAAAAAAGGAGTCTTCATGTCGCGTTATAGGGGGCCTCGTTTCAAAAAAATACGTCGTCTTGGGGCTTTACCAGGTCTAACTAGTAAAGGACCTAGAGGCGGAAGCAATTTTAGAAACCAATCGCGCTCTGGGAAAAAATCTCAATATCGTATTCGTTTAGAAGAAAAACAAAAATTGCGTTTTCATTATGGTCTTACAGAACGACAATTACTAAAATATGTTTGTATAGCCGGAAAAGCCAAGGGGTCAACAGGTCGGGTTTTACTACAATTACTTGAGATGCGTTTGGATAACATCCTTTTCCGATTGGGTATGGCTTCGACTATTTCCCAAGCCCGCCAATTAGTTAACCATAGACATATTTTAGTTAATGACCATATAGTAGATATACCAAGTTATCGCTGCAAACCACACGATATTATTACGGCGAGCCATGCTCAAAAATCTAGAGATATGATTCAAAGTTATCTTAATTCATCTCCTCATGAGGAAGTTCCAAAACATTTGACTCTTCACCCATTCCAATATAAAGGATTAGTCAATCAAATAATCGAGAGTAAATCGATTGGTTTGAAAATAAATGAATTGCTAGTCGTAGAATATTATTCTCGGCAAACTTAAACTTAACTCAACTAAGAAGAGGTTTGGACAACTTTATTACTCCTCCCCCTTCCTTCCCATAAAAAAAGTAACTAAAAAAGGACGCAGGATAAAGTACTTATCCAGGGAATAGCAATAGCAAATCGATATCAAAATTACCGAGGGTTCGAGTTCTACCTTTTTGAATTTGAGTATGTGTTGTTCTTTGATACATTGTGTTCATTAAGATTGGTAAATTAGTTGAGGGTACGGAAAGAGAGGGATTCGAACCCTCGGTAAACAAAAGCCTACATAGCAGTTCCAATGCTACGCCTTGAACCACTCAGCCATCTCTCCTACGTAATGATTATGCCCCATCAACCGAATCAATAGCGAGCCACTTTTATTTTTACTTTACTTGACCTTCAAAAATTCCGGGCAATCAATTCGAAAAAAAGTATGCAAAAACAAAAAGAGGAAAGATATCGATTTTTTAGATATCCATTTATGTTATCTAGTGCTCCCATCCTTTTCGGATATTTTGACACGAATTCAATCAATCGTAAGGAATCAACTAATCGGTCTATCTATTTTGTTTTTTTCTTCAATTTCGAGATGAGATGGGAATCAGACTAGGACCTCCTCATTCTTATACTAGTCGACTCGATTTGTATGAAATCGAAACTATTTCTTATTATTTTATTTAATTCCGGTCAAAAAGAAAGAATTTAAGGAAGAGGAGTTTTCAAATTTTGAAAATTCTGTTTTTATGTTATTTCGTAGTGTCCAATTCCCTTGTTTGTGGGGAATCATTTTCTTACGAAAGGTAATGAAAAGAATTTGAGAGTGGATTGCTATCTATGACTAAATCGAGTATAAATGGAAATTTTATTGATAAAACCTTTTCAATTGTAGCCAATATCTTATTACGAATAATTCCGACAACTTCAGGAGAAAAGGAGGCATTTACCTATTACAGAGATGGTGTGATTTGATCATTAGTTTACATATCTTTTCGATCTCAATTTTATTTACCGCCTTCAGTCTTATAAGACTGACGCATGATTTCGGACTAGAAAAAAAAAATGAAATAAATCTACGCTTTTTGAAGGTGAGGTTTGTAAAAAAAAAAAAACAATTCCTTCTGTCGTGTATCCCCGATTAATGCAGCCTCAGATGCTTGAATTGTCGATTCTAGTAGTGAGCCAGAGGTTAAAACTTATGAATCTGTATTGCGGTGCGAGTCAACCCTCATCCATTAGAATCAATAGACAGTATAGGAGAAGAAGCACTACACCTAGAAATCAACAATACGCAGACTTTGACTTTGGGCGAAATTATCGCCTTCCTTATCGAGATCGAAACTAAAATGGTTGGGACAACAAACATCCATCTCGTTCCTATTTTGGATACCTGTATAACCATCGAAGACTGTTGAAGTGACCAATTCCTGGAAATTAAAGGGCGTAGGGGACAAAGAAATTGTTGAAGTTACCATTTTTTATTTAAGATTAACCCATTTGATGTTAAAAAAATCTTTGGCAGGAAGGTTGGCTAGAGATTTCTTGTAAAAACACTAGCCCCACTCAGTCCATAACGAGAATTTTGCACTCTTTTTTGATTCCATGTATTATTCTCATTATGCACCTAAGGGAGGAGCCGTATGAGGTGAAAATCTCACGTATGGTTCTGGAACGGAGATTCTTAAAAATGAACGACGACCGTAACGGATGTCGGCTCAATCCGAAGGAAATTATGCGGAAGCTTTACAGAATTATTATGAAGCTATGCGACTAGAAATTGATCCGTATGATCGAAGTTATATACTCTATAACATAGGCCTTATTCACACAAGGAACGGAGAACATACGAAAGCTTTAGAATATTATTTTAGAGCACTCGAACGAAACCCCTTCTTACCACAAGCTTTTAATAATATGGCTGTGATCTGTCATTACGTGCGGCTATCTCCACTATAGAAATAAAAAAGGAAAGAGAAAAGAGTAGTAAATACTAGAAAAAAAAAATGGGTTTTTCTACATAAGCATCGTCCACAAAACGATTTTTATCAGCTGTAGCAAAGAAAGGAACTTCTTAGAAGTCGAAATATCAAGAAATAGATATGCCTAGATACTTTCTTCTATATTCTATGGATAAAGGATCCAATTGATAAAGAAAGCGCCGTCAAGATCAATTAGTGATGTTTTGGGACGATACAATAATAACTGCTTACTTAATTTAAGTCATGATACAAGAAAAAAGTTAGGAATCGATGTATGTAATAAAGTCGATCCCCTAAGGTATTGAGCAGCGGTGTAGCATCAGATCCCAAAGATAGTAAGTCTTTGTTTTTCTTTCTAGTTTTAATAGAATTAAAAATTCAAATAGAAAGAAAATAAAATATAGGAATATGAAGAAAAGACTTTTTCTAAGATTCTCTATAAAATCAGTTTTTCTATGAAACCGAGATAGTTACCTTTGAGAAACTTCTAGCAATATTGTAAATGCCTATGTTGAGGGTGGGAGAAAAGAGAAAACGAAAAAAAAAAATTCATTATTAATATGAAACCAAATTCAAGTTTGAAACTCATACAATTAATCTCTTTTTGTTAACCCGATAAAAAAAAACAAGGGGGAGAGATCTATGAGAAATCTCATTCTATTAGATATTAGATGGTGTAGATTGAAAAAACGGGATACCACAAGAATTGTGAGCCGTATGAGTTAGGAAACTCTCAAGTACGGTTCTCGAGGAAGGAATTGAACAGCCTATTCTGACCGGGGGGAACAGGCCATTCGACAGGGAGATTCTGAAATTGCGGAAGCTTGGTTTGATCAAGCCGCTGAGTATTGGAAACAGGCTATAGCGCTTACTCCCAGTAATTATATTGAAGCCCAAAATTGGTTGAAGATCACAAGGCGTTTCGAATAAGAGCACTCTTTTTTGATTTATTAGTCTGATTAGTCAAATGTCAAATAAAGCGAATCTTTTTTATGACAAAAACAACCAAAGAATTTCATTATATCCTTTCAAAGAGCATTTTCTATTTCGTATGGGCTATAAACGATAGGCAGAAGTATAAACGATACGCAGATAGAGTCGAATATATATTTCTTTGCAATGATCCATGCCTGTTTTCATGGGATTTGGAATA